TTATTTCCAAGTACGTATCATCCGCTGCGTTATCCACTGCTTTATCCGCCGTCTCTGCGGCCGCCAAAAGCCTACCCTCTCTCGGATATTGAGTGGGTTGACCCGGGAAGAGATCCGGACGAACCTTCCAACAAGCAGAATAGAAGTTGACCACAAAGCCATCTCTGTGGGAGGCTGCTACCCATAAGGCCATCTCGGGCATATGGGAAGGAAAGGCGGCAGACAACCGACTGAACTGGGGAGCCTAAACGGCATTGAGGATGAGTCCACCGGTCGACAAACGGCTTCTATCTACAGGTGCTTTCATTATGGATCGGTCGACTTGTCACGATTGATTGCTCACACACAATTAGGTTAGGCAGGAAAAAAACATTACTTCGAGAACTGCTTACCTCTTTACGAATTCGCTGCGCTCCGCTCGGGCTTCTCTAGCTATAACCGAAGCCCTTCCCGCGCTTCGCTCTGTCGGTCCTTCATTGCCTTCTCTTCCTCCAAATGGCACTCCCCCTACGATATTTAGGGGCGTAACGTTGTGGTTGTTCCCTCGACTGACCGAGAAAAACAAGTTCCAGAGGCATCTTCCGTTCATATCGATTTGGGTTTTTTCGGTGTTTGTTTTCACCGTTTTCGAAAGAATTCGTACTCCTAACCAACCAAACTCAAAGTCCATAATAATTCCATTCTTCTTATTCCAGGCAATCACCTCGCGCAGCAGGAGGTGATTTCTGATCGTCGTACTAACAAGGAAAAACATAAGAAACAAAAGAAAACAGAGACAAAGGGTAAAGAGCTTTTCTTCGCGCGCAATAAGCTCAAGTACTGAAACCACTTTGAAAATAATTCCAAACAAGCGCTTTAAAAATTCACGATTTTATGTCCTCGTCGATTCTTCCCCTCGTTCCTTTTATCTTGGGCATCTCACTTGGAAATTGAATTCTTTTCGATCTTGTACCCACGGAGCTGAACACCAACAAAATCTCGATTCAGCATAAGCAAGGAGAGAGGCCTTTGCCGGGTAAGAGATGAATGAGGCCTTACGAGGGCTCTTTCCCACTTAATAGATTCATTCCTTCGTTACGGCGGTTGAGGGTACCTGCCGTTCAGAGATGCTATCAGAGTAGGAAAGTTAGCCAAGTTATCCTGCCTAGTTTAGATAAAGCACCCCTTATCGCCCCACGGCATCTGGTTAGGACACACAGCGTATTCCGAAACAGCGGATTCTATAACAGCATTCTGCCTTTTCGAAGACAGAGCACTCGTGGCACACACGCTATATCCGCGAGGATTCCAAGTATCTTGTTGCATGAATCAATCTTTCTTAGGGTTCCCTAAACAACAATTTTTTTTTTTACTTACACTATAGTGATTCTTTTTATTATGGTATAGATTCTAATGGTAGAAGCTTCTGCCATCGGCTTTGTTGCAGTCACGAGCTGCTTCGTTTACTGGAGCGTACTGCCTGTCCCCCCACAACAGAGGAATGGGAATTCGAATTCTCTTATGTCTCATCTCATGGGTTCCCAATCCAAATTAGACAAGAGCAGTAGATAAGCGGGCGAAAGAACTAGAAAACTACTTCGTCGGATCGTCCTGATGAAATATAGGACTTTGTTTCCCCGGTCGATGCAGAAAAGTAGTCACTACAAGCTGGATCGAGACACGCAGCTTCGACAAGTCTTTCTACCAGATACTACTGGGAGAGGTCCAGCTTGCTTGTTTGCCACGAATATAATTCCTGCTTTATTGACTCATTTTTTTTTTATGCTAGGTTGGATCTACCGGTTCCAGGTCAGTGCAGTTCTACTTGAGCTTAACGATCACCAAAGGTCAGGTGAAATAGGAACGGAGTAACTCGAACTCCGAGAGAGGAACGGTTCCCCATATCATTTGAGATTCTCTGCTCGGTCCATTAAAGCCTAATTCCAGAAAGACTTCGTTAGTTTTCAGATTGCGAGAGTCACGCTACGCGTCAAGGACTCATAGGAAATTGGACAAATATCAAATAGGAAAGACAGCGGCAGATTCCCCTAAAAAAAGTAGAGTAGTTCCGGTGCAACCACATATATCCTACAGAAAAGTTTTGCTGTTTCAATGAGTCGGTACCCGACGTTTCGACCAAGGAACAAACAACCGGAAAAAATTCCCTGCGGATCCCCGACCGCGCTTATGACTCGTCCGTATCGTCTCTCGTGCCGTATCCATTCTCGTTTAGGTCGACCCCCCTCCTTTAGAAAGAGTAGTTGCCCCGCCCCTGCACCAGTTACAGCAATCCTGTATATGGCAGAGGAGGAGATATTCTGTATACGGCGCGGTACATGTATATAAATAATAAATAATAAAGTATAGGGCGGGCTATAAGATAGTCATAAGGAAATGTATAAGCCAACCGCGCCTATTTACTTGATTGGCTAGCGAAGGTACACAAATCTTTTTTTATAAATGAACTGTCGGTAATTATAGCCAAAAATACGGGGTGTTTATGCGACTGGTGTCCTTCTTTTGATCCTACGGAAAGGGAGAAGCTCCTCAACAAACTACTGAATAGTAGGGGAAGGGGAAGCTCATCCCTCGCTTCTTCGGTCTGATTGAACTGAACTACTCGGGACCGCTGCTCGCCGGACAGCTTTGGCTGCTCAACCCGATACCACCGCTTCTCGTACCTTACTACCCCTATCTACAAAGCTGCTCTACCCGGCACTCACTGCTCATTGCCTTCTTTCGGTAAGATGGACGAGAGCCCGTGGCTGTGGCTTTTCGACTTTCTCGGCACGATCTTGCTACTTTAGGAGCCTACCTTTGAGCGCCTGAATCAATTCAACAAAAAGAGGTAAAATCCGGCTGTCTTCGAGCAAGCTCTTAGCTTTCATCGTGAGTGAGAGAGGAATTGAGGCTGCATCTGCTCTAGAGCCTATAAGAGATCCAGGGCCCGTGGCATCCCCTCCGGAGAGCCTATCCCTGCCCCAATTTGATATCCTTTTCTTATGCCAAATGCATAGCTACCAACAGCAGCTAGAGAGGCAGTAGTCAAAGTGGCAGCATCTTGCCCGCAAATTCACTAGTTCCTGATCCCAAAGATCGAAAGTCAGATACGGATCCTCCAGTTGCTGAGCCAATTTAAGTACCAGTCCGGGGGTGGATACAGATCCTGTGCCGGTTGATTCGCTTGACCGAAATAATTATCGAAACCCAGCTCAGTTGATTCACCTAAAGGAGTTAAATTGATTCTTCTCGTTCGACAGTTATAGATTCTCTAGTCGCCTTTATTAAGCCGCTAGTAGCAGATATAGCTCCACATCCAGCTAGCCGGGCAGTTAAGACGGGGTGGTTCTAGTAGTTCTTTATTGCTATTGTCGGAACACATTGACTAGGAACGGGGAGCTAAGACGGCTTATACGCCTTTACTCGTATCGGGGCACAGCCGGAGCTAAGACCTTGGGCAGGGCACTGCCAGTCCCCTCGACTCGTATCAAGTACGGAGACCCGGATCCCAAGGAGAAGAGAGCTTGTTGGAACACATGCATGCTAATTCCGGAACATCTATTCTTGGAACACGAGCAAATGGTGGATCCGGGTTCGATAGGTTATGGCTCTGAGTTGGGCCCGCCCACAGGATATGGAACTAAGCGAAGGGATGCAGGCAATGGATCTCTAACGCCGGAACAGGATATGCAACTAGAAAAGGACCCGCCGGTGGATCCGCTGGGTCAATTGCTTTAATGGGTTCTTATTCTTAAACAAGGTCAATTGGATCTAGGTAAACTTCAATCGGTTATTCGACGAGAACTGCTAGTGCTTCTTCTCAGCTCGGTCGACGTTCACAGGGTTCAACAATAAATATTCCCGTAGCGGCTTCTGATCCTGTTTCAACTTCTACCCCTATCTTGACTGCAGCTGCCGCGGAAACTACTCGCCATGTCCCCCTTCACACTCCTGGGCATTCATCCAATATGGCTAATCCTGAGGAAGGCAAGTCGCTCATCTCTAATCCCCTTTTGATTGAATCCTCACAGGCGGCGGAGCACCCAACGCATGGGCTTAAGTCCTCTGCCGAAACTTACTAATAGGGCGACCTCTTCTTGTCCATCATCTGACTTTTTAAGCCTATTGATTCTACCGATTGTTGGTCGACTGTTCCCTGGACAAAGAGACGAAAGGGGCCTAAGCCCGCAACTCCAAGAGCAGGATTCTTAGGGTAGACTTTTTTCCCGGCGAGAGAAGATCTGACTTCTTCACTTTCCGGTATCCATGGTGTCGAAAACAGGGGATTTTTACCAATTCCTATTTTTAATCCCGGTAAAACGGAATTATTTGAAGAAGAGTCAGAAACTTCTGAAAAAACCTATCCTTCTTATTTGTCGGGTGCTTCAGAAGCTAAGAATATATGCTCAGATCCGACGTGAAGAGGGGCTTACCAGGTACACAAGGGGGGTGTAAACCCAATTTTTTATCGTGCTTAAACGAGCTCTCAGTCCGTTTTAGAAGCTGGCTTCAAAGCCCTTACTAGACTGGATAGGGGTAGCGGCATATCGTACAAAATCTGTAACCTATACCATCATTCGTAGAGCTAGCGGCAGATTCTTTAGCACTCGTGCTTTCATTATGGATTAACTAGCACGAGTAGCGGCTTCAGTAGCTTATCCGGGGTACCTCCTGTAGTGGAGGAGGCAAAGCACCAGTGGCAGCATCAGTGCCGGCGTAGCCTTTTTTAAAAAAGAAAGGACTGGTACTGAACTAGTAGATAGGGTTGAGTCAGTTGTTGATCCAGAGGCGGTAGAAGTGGTAGTAGCATACCTTCTATATCAAGAGCTAGAGACAAGTGATGGGCTTTCCCTGTACAATACACCCAGTAGATCCAGTTGATTATGCTCGCGCTCATGGTAGGGATTCAGTTTATGGCGTGAGGTTCAGTTCCTTATCTAGAAGCATACCTGGATATATACTCATAGTGGCTTCCATACCTATCCCCGGTAGAGCTAACAGCATATCAACCTATGACTAGTAGACCCATACCAAGATCCAGCAGTATACTTTAACATTTACAGATATCTTTCATTATCCTATTATTATCTGGGTGACTCACCGTACAGAGCTTTTTGAATGCCAAAAATTTTTTAATAAGATAAAATCATATAAAATCGTGTTTGTCCGGAAGGCCGTCGTTATTGAGGTGCTTAAACAAGTAAATGAATAGACTCCACCGATGCCTTCCGAACGGCGAGAACCAGTTCGCGCGTATTGGTATCGGTCTCGATTACAAAAGATTTTAGATGTTATGGCCGTAGATCAAGACGGTTTGTTTAAAAAAAGTAAATAGCTTGCTTAAGTTAAGCTACAGTACAAGGACTCATGAGAAAGCGGAAGTACGACTGCGATGCCGGCCCAGATACATAGAATGCAATCCGGTTCTTAGAATAAGGATTCCGATCGGTTGCTGCACATAGCTAGATGCCAGATCAGGTCCATGGGGGTCGAGATTGCCCCCTCCTGGTACAAACCCATTTAACTTGGTCAGACGGCACTGCCGTGAGAAGCCAGAAGTAAAGATCGGAAGACGCCGTAACAAGCGGCACAATAAGTCTTAAAGCATTTTAGCAGCTATCGTGGGTTAACACTCCGGAGTCGCCAGTCGGTATTTCCGTCTTTCTCCCGGAAATACGTTCAATCGGCAAGCTAAGCGCTTAAACGTATTTCTTCTCAGATCAGAGGACTCTTTCTCCGCCGGGTCAATCCTAATATGGGTGAGGGGGAAATCGAACTCTGTTATTCATTGCCGCAGAGATGCAAATAGGAACTCCGTTCCTCCGCTCTAATCGGAACCCTTTTTGCGATACGTAATGCGTGAATTGGAACCTTTCTTTCGGAACGGGATACGCTAGAACCAGTTGCTGGTAAGAACATCTATCTGAGGGCGAGGAACAAGACTTTTTAAACAGAATAACGACAGGAGAAAGAAAGATGCACCGCACTCCAAACCTAACATGGTAGTGTTCTTTTTCATTAAAATACAGTTTTTACAAAAAGACTCTTCTATTCCTATGCCATACCGGGCTTGGACCATGTCTCCCGAACAATCTCAGTACATATGGCGCAAGACGATTCCACATATCGAGGTCGGAATGGGATCGGGTGTTTTCACGTCTATCTTTAAGGAAATGCCCGAAAATCTAACAATCAAAGTTAAGAAACCCGCATGAATTGGCATCTTTCCCTGCTTTCTTGGCTGACCTTTGCGGATCCAACTCCTCTCTGAGGAAGAGAACTTTGGCCGGGGCTGCTAGCGATAGCCACAGTTCCTTTTCCTGTTGCTGATGCGAGTCGTGTAATAGGTGAATCAATTCCAGACCGCTCTCTTCTATCAGCAGGGAGGTACACAGCTCGGAGCGGATGGTTGGTGTATCCCTTTTTTTATTTTTTAGCAATTTCACTATCAGAGGACTAAAGGACAAAGCCCGGTCCCTCACTAATCTCTCTTTTTACGTGGTTTCGGCCTATGGGGGACACCATTCGAAGACTTGAACACAACTATTTTATTAGAATAGATGCCAGTAGCTTCGTAGAATGGGCGAATGCCTGACTCATGAACTCCGTCACTTTTATAGGCTTGGTTAGAGGGGCTACTCCAGGCTTCGCTAAATCGCCTAGTCCAGCATAATAATAATAATAATAATAGTACCGATGTTTCCACCTAAACTGGAGAGGGGCGGAAACTCTGCTAATAGAAACACTTTTTTGGGTCATACGATACCTGCAAAACGAAAAAGCCCTAATTTCAGACCCCGTATTTTAGAGCGGATAGCCCATGAAATACCTGTCACTTTGAGCTTTACTCCCGTGGAGGCATATGCTGCAACGACAACTTCGTACCTATTTAGTTCGGAATGTCCCGATGAAACGGAGTTGGGATAATTTCTATACGAATATAAAAAGGGGAAAGCTTTCTCTACTCTACGATGTTATCAATCATTGGCACCAGTTCCATCAGAATATCCTCTAACGGAAAAAACAGAATCAGAGCTCTCATTCGAAGAAGAAAAAGCGGCCCTTCCGCTTCTCTGCCAAAGCCGTTTTGTCGATTCGCCGATCAATTAACCCGAGCTATCCTTGTCTTACATGTATTCCGGTTCCGTGTGTGACTTGCCCTTCGGATGAGCTGTATTTCTTTGACTAGATCGAATCCTTTGTAATTGTCGGCTTACTTGCAATCTGAGTCTTTTGGTCTTTTTTGATTCGCTTTTGTGTCTAAAATCTCTGTTAGAAAGACGGATTCCTAAAGGTGTAATTTGTCTTCTTGCTCGTCCGTTGTCCCGCTTTCGAATCCTTTGTTAAACCGGAGTAATTAGAACAATGGGGGCCTTAGGTCCGAAGTCAGGACTCCCGGCTCTTATTTCTAAACTCCTATGAACCTGAATAGCAAGTGGAAGGGTGCCCCTCCCCGGTCTCAAGAACTCGAGCGGTCTTTACTTTATAGGTACTAGTAGCCGATTCGGATTGTATAGCTGCTGGGAAGCATAAAGATCGATCAATGTCCAGATTGCAACGCATTAAGATGTCAATGCCCAGTAGTGAATGTGTTCCCGGTGGGTCTATCGTAAGTGTTCTAGTGCAAATCATATCTCTATGTTTTTCAAAGCACGTCAAGACCAAAACAAACTGTCATAATCACAATCCTTTCATTTTTTTATAATGGGGCGGAAGATTTTTATAAAGAAGTGAGTTAATATCGATGGCCTTTGTTGAACAGAGAGCGAACGGGCGGCAAGTTACTTTGATCTCACGCGGGCCTATACTTCGGCTACTAATAAGGGGGCAGGGCAAGAAGGGGGCTCCTAGCTCAACTTGTCTTGTTCGCGAATGAACCGGAAATAAATGAAGGAGGCCGCCCTAAGCACCATGCCTGTTTTGACCCCTGTTCCCCTTCTCGCCTCGCCCTATCCGACTGGACACCACATCTCGTCCTCAACTCATTCTGACACTGTGAGATCCTATGGTCCGAAGAGCTATAGGGCTTTTTTCATTATTAATAAAATGGACTCTCCACCTATTTCATTGTGTGCTTACCCCCCCCCCTCTGCGCTATCAAATATCATAGCATAGTATATAGCGTAAAACTTTGCTTGCTCCGAGCCATCTTGTTAAGGAAGGGCGGCTAGGGTGGGAAATGCAGAAGAATTAAATTCTAAAGAAGGAGATAAGAGGGAAGACTCTTCGTTGTTGAATGCGAGTCACTACATAGGTGGAATTAAATAAGCTCCTTTAGGCCCGGCCAGCCCGTAGAGTCTTAGGGGTTTTCCCACTTTCCCTGACGCAAGGTCGGGGTCGTTACGAATAGGACAAATATACACCAAGCCTTTGAAGGATGAGGTTCCAGTTCGCCATTCCTATTATTTATAGGCTTCCAGTCTCCTCAGAAGTCCGCTCTTCTATCTTCGCAGAATTCACCTGGGTCTCTTACTCACCTTCGCGTCTAGGGCATGATGTCTTTATTTAAGATGAAAAAATGGGTCAATCGTCTTGTTATTCTCAATCAATTCTTCCGGGCCTCTCTACGGGATTGGAAGAAGGAGCTTTCATCCAAATAAATGAGTTATAGTTCCTCCGAACCGTGTAATTTTCGAAGTATGGCACAACACTCTGTAGAAAACACGAGGCGGGAGTGCGTCGAAGCATGAATTGACCTAGCGACGTGCACCTTGGGTAAGGTGCACTAGCGAGCGACTTCCTTCCCCAATAATGCCGCTATCATGCGCGAAGTGAAGCTTGATAGGAGCCCGAGCTAAGAGAATAGAGCAAACTCGACGTCACAAAACCGGGGATAGATCGCTTAAGGGAGCAACTCGAGATAGATGCAAGATTCTTTCTCCTGCCCTTCACTTAGAATAGAAAGAAAAGTCCATTTTTCAGCACGCACTAATTCCTACGTTTTGTCGGTCGAATAGCCTTCTTGTGTGACCTTCAAAGCCTGATTAATGCGCCTTAAAGCGCTTTTGTGCTTCGCGTCGAGCCTTGTTGAGTTTATCTATTATAAGGAAGGGGCTGATGTATGATACCACTCAATGTCAGCCAAAAGCGGGCTTTAGCGCTTGCTCGCCAAAGCATGAACCGATCCAGCTGTAACGTCAACTACAGCAGTGGAGGCACGGTAAGCCAATTCTCCCGACATTGGGTCAAGATACGAAACTTCAAAGACTTGGTTCTGGTTTTATACCCTCCGACCTTCTTCGGAATTTAGCTCTAACTTTCCTTGCCCATCCTTTTCGAATGATTCAGTGTAATTGATTGTCACACTCTCTCTAGACCCAACCGCGACCCCCTGCCCTTGGCGGACCATGATGGAAGGCCGTAAGCAGTGGCTCGACGGAGATGGTTCGAATCAAGCGAAACCAAAGGCATTCGTTGGCACCCGAGATGCTAAGGATCGAAGACTTTTAGGACATGGAACAGTACTTTAAGGTTGTTCGTGCCCCTTTACCAAGTCACAATGGCAACAATGTATCTCTCCGGGGATGTGAAGCTGTGGTGGCGGACGCGATATAAGGACGTGCTGGAGTGGAGGGCCATTGCGAGATCAACGCACTAAATAGGGAGCTCAAGGAAGGGAGCAGTTCCTGCCTGGGAACGTTGCATGGCTCGCACGAGAGTCCCTAATGCGGACCGGCACTGTTCGAGAAAATCAAAGCAGACCATGGGGGACTGACCCGAGCTATAGACAAAGAAGGACTTTGATAGATAGAATAAGGCACTCAGACATCAAAAAGAGGGCTACTTCACTATGAATGGTAACATATGAATTGAAACTAATGCGACGGGTGTCAATTACCAAAAACGACTCGACCACTAACTCAGTCCCGCGGGTAACACAAGGCCGAAGATGGATGCGAAGAATATTTGAAACCGCTCTCGAACCATCACACGGATTCCGATCCAACCGCCCATGATATGGTAAGAACGAAATGGAAAGGCAAAAAAACGATTCTATGCGCAGACGTGAAAGCTCTATCGA